GATCAAAGAAAGAACTTGTTCTTCCTCTGTAAAGAATTCTTCCAACAATTCCGAACCTAATCTTTTCAAAAAAGAACGTACAGTAGTTTTGTGTTTACGAGACAAAGTTCTAGCACACGACAGTCGAAGGATATACTTTACTCGATACAAACTACTTTTTTTTGAAGATCCGCTATAATAACGAGAAAGATTTCTGCATATCCGCCCAAATTTATCGATAATATTAGAATCTGATGAATCAGTCCGAGTCGGCTTACTAATGGGATGCCCCGATACGTTACAAAATTTCGCTTTAGCCAATGACCCAATCAAAGGAATTATTGGGACTATAGTATCAAACTTATTAATAGCAATATCTATAATAAAGGAATTTTCTAACATTTGACTCCTTACCACAGAAGGCTTTAGTCGTACACTTAAAAGATGGCCCAGAAAATAAAAGGAATGTTTGCATAATGGGTTTATATGAATCCTATCCGATTGAGACCACAAGTCAAAATGACATTGCCAGAAATTTACAAGGTAATACTTCCATTTATTCATCAGAAGAGGATTTCCTTTTGAAGCCAGAATGGATTGTCCTTGATATCTGACATAATGCATGAAAGGATCCTTAAACAACCATAGGTTGGTTTGAAAAGCATTACGAAAAACTACCAAAAAATGTTCTATTTTTCTATAAAAATGTGTTCGCTCAAGATAGGCTCTAGAAGATGTTGATCGTAAATGAACAGATTGTTTGCGGAGAAAAACGAATATGGATTCCCATTCATATACATGAAAATTATATAAGAACAAGAATAATCTTCGATTCTCGTTTGAAAAAGCGGAAATAGATTTTTTTTTTTTAGTATTAGTAATAAAACTATTCCAATTCTGATACTCGTAGAGAAAGAATCGCAATAAATGCAAAGAGGGAATATCTTGTATCCAACGGCGAAGGAGTTGAACTAAGAGTTCCAGATGTGTGGGGTGGGGCATTAGTATCTCTAACACATGATTTAAATGTGATAATTTATCCTCGAAAAAGGGAAATGTTGAATGAATTGATCGTAAATTTTGAGATTTTGCTATTTCTTTGCCTTCTAGGGAAGATACTAATCGCAGTGAGAATGGAATTTCCACAATGACTGCAAAACCCTCTGATATCATTTGAGACTCAAAATTCTTCTTCTGATCAACAAATTTATTTTGGTTAGAATCATTATCAAAACTAATCAAATGCTTATGTTGATACAGTCGAGTAATTAAACGTTTCACAACTAGTGAGCTGGATTTGTTGTCATAACCTAAATTTTCGATAGGTTCATAAATAATTGATCCATTTAAACCATGATCATGAGCAAGTGCATAAATATACTCCTGAAATAGAAGTGGATATAGGAAGTCTTGTTGCCGAAATTTATTTATTTCAAAATATCCCTTGAATTCTTCCATTTGAAATGAGATTTGAACCAAAGGCAGGGGGTTTCTTGGGTGATCAAATGATACATAGTGCGAAAAAGTCAAAACAAGGTATGCTATATAGTAAGAAAAGAAGAGATACCTTGGAGACAAATAAGCTAATCAATGGATTCTCTTTTTTTTTCATCCAATAGGTTTGTGTTCGTTATTAGGAATAGTTAGAAATCCTTTATTTTTGCAACTCGATCGCTCTTTTGACTTTAGAATCAATTCCATTTATCAATATGCCATTTCTTCTACACATTCGTTTACACCCTAGGCGAGGGATATAGTTAATAGTTAGGATTCAAAAAAAAAAAAAATAGAAAATCCACTTAGTATGGGAGAACCTTTTCCCGAATCAGGTACTAATACATTTCTAACGTCTAATTAGATCGGGAAATCTTTCGAATTAAGTAAGAACAGAAGCCCGTTGCTTTTTGTTTCCCTATAATTGGAGCCTTGCGGCTCTATCCATTTATTCACTCGACCCAACCATGAAGTTATTTTTTTATACCGCTCTAAGAATTCAAACAGGATTTTGTACTGATCCGGTAAGGATGAAGTACTCTTAGAGTTCTTCATTGATACGACATGCTTTTTTTTCCATTCGTTCCCTTTCAGGATCAGTCGTGGTCTTACAAACTCTACCAATGGTATGGACGAATTCGTTGCTTCATCCAAATGTGTAAAAGATTCTAGCCGCACTTAAAAGCCGAGTACTCTACCGTTGAGTTAGCAACCCGAATTAATGTCATTTTAGTGTGTAGAGACGATCGGAATCAAAATAAAAAGAAAGAGATTGGGTTGCATGACCCCATCAAAACATTGAACTAGAAACACAACAAATCTCAAAAAAATTCTTTGTATATTTATATTTTATATTATGGTATGGTTGGTTGTGAACATAAAAATGAACGGATCAGATGAAATGAAAATAGAAAGGATTGCCGGATAAATCTAGAAATTTGATAGACTGCCTTTTTGATTTTCATTTTTTTTTTCATTCCGAAGAGACTTCTTGTGTCACATCAATTTAAATTCAAATAACCCACCATTTACACGGCATGAAGTAAAAAAGAAAACTTATTTATGTCAAAATAAAAAGAAATATATCTTTTTCTCCACCATCGAATTATATTTATTCAATACACTATTGTCAATATGAACGTTGAGAAAACAAAAGAAATGGAATTTCCATTTTCAATAAAAAAAAAAAAGGGGGGGCTTGTGTTGGATTGGCACTACAGAGATCATAAATAAGTTTGGATCAAAAAATAAATAAATTCAATAAAGAAAAGTTCAGAAGAAAATCTCGAGTTTATTCAATATCCATAAAGGTACAATAAGCGAGCTCAACCTATTTTTTGGAGTCTCAACAAAAACCACCCGATTGAGGGGAATCCAAAAAATTGATAGATCCCCTTAGTTCATCTATTCACTCGATCTTTTTTCTATTCCTCTCATATCAAAAATATTTTTGTCGTTAGTTATTTTGGATTTTCATTTTTTTTTTATTTAAATAATATGAAGATAAGATGAAGCCGTGCGGGAGCAATAAATATAGTAAATAGTCAAAATAAATAAATATTAAATATAGAATATAGTAAATAAGAGAAGTATGAATAGAGCAAGAAACTGAGGAAAACAGAGGGGGAACGGTGAAGAAAAAATTACACAAAGCTAGCCTACGAGCCACCTCATCTTTGAATTTTCCTATTTTTCGTTTTTTTTATATTTCAAAAATGAAATTTCGTTTAATTAACGCGAAGTTCCTTAAATATCTCTGCCTTCTTTGAAATATCATGAACGGTTCCTGTAGGTTGAGCGCCTTTTTCAAGGAAATATAGAATCGCGGGAACATTTGAATAAGTTTGATTCTTTATCGGATCGTAAAAACCCACTTTCCGAAGATCCCTTCCTTCTCTTCGGGATCGAACATCAATTGCAACGATTCGATAGATAGCTCATTGGGATAGATGTAGATAAACAATGCCCCCCTTAGAAACGTATAGGAGGTTTTCTCCTCGTACGGCTCGAGAAAAAAAAAAAAAGATTCAATTTCTTTCTATTTTTATATTATAGAGATAGAATAGAGATAGAGCGGCAAATAGATCCATTAAATCAGCAAATCAATTCAATTAGACTATGCTTTGATTCTTTTCTTCTTCCTTCCCGCTTCCTCTAAAAAAATCATTCGTACTTATAACTCATAACTCAAGTTGAATAATTCTCAAAGCGTTAAAGAGAAACTCCTTAAGACCTTGACATTTCATTTATTGAGCTGTCTCTAACCCCCTTTTTTGTCTCGTTTAGAATCTATTTTTTTGGATTCCTTATTCGGCTCCAATTGTTGAGACAGTTGAAAATGGCGTTGTCTTGTTACGGGATCTTTTCTCTTTGTTTTGAATCGTTAGGTTTAGACATTACTTCGGTGATCCTTAATCGTTTCAAAATGGCAGCAACATACCCTTTGTGATTTATTTCTATCGAAAAATCGTACGAACGATCGATTCCCGTATGATACACTTTTGATCGAAATAGTTTTCTCAACTCCAACAAAAGTTTCAAATCCAAAAGGAATTTTTGTTAGAATTTGTTAGAATTGGATCCTTTTGATTTCTATATCGAAGATATACTTACGAAGTTGGAACAACTTTTTGATTGACACTAACCCTAGATCCTTGCCTCTGAAAAATGAATCAATCATTTCTTCTCGAGCTCCATTGTGTACTATTTACTTAAACCGAACTAAAACAAAATAGGGTTCTAGTAGAACAAATTATGTCGAGTCAAGAGCACCTTATATTCCTATATAACAAAATGATGGATGTAAGAATCCACAGCTGATCATGTCCTTCAAGTCGCACGTTGCTTTCTACCACATCGTTTTAAACGAAGTTTTACCATAACATTCCCCTCATTTGGAACCAGTATGGAGTTGATTCAATATGGAATCATGAATAGTCATTGGCTCAATCGGAACATAGTAATCCATACGTTCTTTCTTTATTTTTCTACAGGGTATGGACGGATATTTATCTAGAGAAGTCTCGACAAGGATTCCATTTTATTAACCCCATATTTTATGAATGAAACAGTTTAGAATTTGGGATCAATAGAGAATTAGTACCTTATATTACTTTAGAGATAGGGAATATAAAGGCTTTTCTTTCACATTTCGATTCAGAAGGCAGCATTGAAAATTCAAATAAATCAAAGTTTATCTAAGTTTTATCTAAGTAAGTAACCTCAATATATGAGCCAAACGTGCATACACCGAACGGCCCATCCCTTTTTTTTTTAATTATATTATACATTGAACCATGTTCCCATCTTACCTCGATCACAAATAGGTTTAGTTATATCTGCATATCATTGGTACTCAATTCTATTTGTGAGAAAGAAAGATATTATTAAAAAATAAAAATCATTAGAAATAGAAATCAAAAAAGGGAATCGCATTGTATTCAACATTACACTCTAAAGATACACTCTAAAGATAGAGGATTGTGAAAGAGAACAATCTTTCTTTTTTTTATTATGTTTTGTTATGATCGTTTTGTTATGATAAAATCGGAATGCTCTGGGACGGAAGGATTCGAACCTCCGAGTCGCGGGACCAAAACCCGTTGCCTTACCACTTGGCCACGCCCCATTTTTTTTTTCGTTTTAGTCAACACAAATAAACACTAATATCGGTATTGGTTGTTCGTCAATTCCCGCCCAAATATCTATGGAATCCATTAGATTGTTGCTAAGATTTGACACATGTAGTTGTAGAATGAAACTGAATTTATTGATCATTACATAGAATTCAATTAAGATATTGTATGAAAGTATGATTCCTTCTATTTTCGTGTGAGAATTGAGGGATTTTTGATTGGGTGTGTCAAAAAAAAAAGCAGAATTCTTTTGTCCACTTTCTTAATTTTTCCCTTAATTTTTCCTTATATTGATAACTCAATCAAAATACAATTATCTCCAAGAATGAAATGTTTGTTATGCTTAATATCTTTAATTTGATCTGTATCTGTCTTAATTCTGCCTTTCATTCGAGTAGTTTTTTCTTTGCTAAATTACCCGAGGCTTATGCTTTTTTCAATCCAATCGTAGATGTTATGCCAGTCATACCCGTGCTCTTTTTTCTCTTAGCCTTTGTTTGGCAAGCTGCTGTAAGTTTTCGATGAAATCTTTCTTTAATACTGTCCCACAAACATTCATGATTTATTCAATAAAAAAATGTAATAAAAAAATTCTAACAATTGATAAGATCAGATAAGTCTTACATTATGAACCCTCGATTCAAACATGGAAATTCTTGGATGGGCGCGATGAATCATCTCATTTACTCATTTTTACCTTCCACTTCCAGTGAACAAGGAACCCTATTAAGGTCCCCCACAATAACTAATTGTGGGTATGAAAGAGAATTTTGATACCGAAATATTCTATTAGAAATGAAGTTCTACAAATTCTTTTTTATCTATATCTATAAACCACTTCATTTCATTTATTCGTTTGGTGTAAAAATAGAATATGTGATATAAAAATGGATAGTCTATTCCCTTTTTCCCAAAAATGATCTTATCTTGGAGATTTTGTAATGCTTACTCTCAAACTCTTCGTTTACACAGTAGTGATATTCTTTGTTTCTCTCTTCATCTTCGGATTCCTATCTAATGATCCAGGGCGTAATCCTGGACGTGAAGACTAAAAAAAGAAAAGATTTCTCTTTGTTTTATTTTTGAATTATTAATTTCATTTTCTCTATTCCAGAGAGTTAACTATGAGAAAAAAAAAAAAGAGGTTCAATATTCTTTTTTTTTTTTTAATTCGAAAGAAAATATCGAGGCATCAGAAGAAACGGAAAGAGAGGGATTCGAACCCTCGGTACGAAAAACTCGTACAACGGATTAGCAATCCGCCGCTTTAGACCACTCAGCCATCTCTCCCAATTGAAAAGGGATAATTACTATGTTACCCATGAAGTAAAGAAAAAGTATTTCTTATTTCTTTTTCTTTATTCTATAAAAAAAAAAAAAGAAAAATTTTATCTGTTTATCAGTAATTCAATTCTCATTTTATTTAGATAACGGGAATATCTCCAATAGAAAAAGTGAAAGAATACCAAATACCCTTTTGATTTCATCCGAAAGGTCCTTTCTTTTATTCCTCTGCCTGGCCTGGTCAGTACCTAGCCAGGCCGTTTCTTGTTTTGTTCCAATGAATCCTTGATGAAATATTTTATCTGATTTGAAAAAAAAAAAAAAAAAATACTTGTTATTGAAGCAAGAACAATAGAAACTGGGGCTATTTCTATTCCTATGATATAAGATAAAAATCCCATTTCTTATGATTATTTCTTTTCCTTTCATTTTCTTGATTTAGAAAAAAAAAAAAATAGAGCTATAGATTCTTGGAGAATTTCTTGTTATGCTATGACTTCAATAGTTCTTTCGGGGCAGACCCGACACTAAAAAATTCCCCCAACACGAGATGTAGCTCTTTATTTCAATGGGCTTTCATTTTCCTATCTCATTACGTTTCCCCATCGAAACACGTCAACACTCTAATTTCATAATTGAATGATTTTGTTCTTATCCTATCTTGATTACATATAATGCTCTTGTTCGACAAATAGTCCTTTCATATACAATAATTATAATGTAGCGGGTATAGTTTAGTGGTAAAAGTGTGATTCGTTCTATTAACAACTAAAATAGTTAAAGGGTCTTTCGGTTTTATTCATATTCCGTTCCAATTAAAAACTCTATTTCTTAGAAAGGATTTAATCCTTTACCTCTCAATAACCGATTTGAGGAAGAATATACATTTTCGTGATTTGTACCCAAGGATCAATTAAAAGTTTGAACATCGGGGTATGGAATCGCGAAGCATAATTTTTGGGGGTTGGATCAAGACTTTCAATTGAATGAGTAAAGAATCCATGGAGGAAGATACAAAAGTTTACTTCTAATCGTAACTAGATCTTCAATTTTTTGTTTGTATAGGTTGAAGCGAAATAGCTATTAAACGATGGCTTTGGTTTCCTAA